ATGGACAAACACAGAATTGACTATTTCGGATAATAGAGAAGAAAAGACAAGCGAAAATCAGAACAAAGAGGCAGACATAAGAGAAACGCAGAAAAGAGAGGAAAAAGCACGTATAGAAATAGCAGAAACCTGGGATAGCATTCTATTTGCTCAAGTAATAAGAGGTTTGTTGTTAGTAACTCAATCAATTCTTAGAAAATATATTGTCTTACCCTCATTAATAATAGCTAAAAATCTTATCCGTATGCTATTATTTCAATTTCCTGAATGGTCCGAGGATTTTAAAAATTGGAATAAAGAAATGCATGTAAAGTGCACCTATAATGGTGTTCAATTATCAGAAAAAGAATTTCCCAAAAATTGGTTAACGGACGGTATTCAAATAAAGATCTTATTTCCTTTTCGTCTGAAACCGTGGCACACATCTAGGTTACAATCCCCTAATAAAGATTCAATAAAAAAGAAAGGACAAAAAAATGATTTTTGTTTTTTAACAGTTTGGGGAATGGAAGCTGAACTGCCTTTTGGTTCTCCCCGAAAACAACTTTCGTTTTTTGAACCCATGTTAATAAAAGAACTCGAAAAAAAAATTAAAAAATGGAAAAAGAAGCGTTTTCCAATTCTAAGACTTTTAAAAGAAAGAACAAACTTGTTTATAAATATCTCAAAAGAAACAAAAAACTGGGTCATCAAAAACATTTTTTTTATAAAACAAACAATAACAGAACTTTCACAACGAAACCCAATTCGATTATTTGAATTGAAAGAAATATACGAGTTGAATGAAGCTAAAAACGAAAAAAATTCGATAATAAGTAATCGAATGATCCCGGGCTCGTCCATTATAACTCGGTCTATGGATTGGACAAATTTTTCATTGAGAGAAAAAAAGATGAAAGATCTGACTGATAGAACAAACACCATACTAAAAAAAATTGAAAAAATTAGAAAAGACACGAAAAAAGAGTTTCTAAATACAGAAATAAATATTAGTCCTAACAAAATAAGTTATGATGATAAAATATTTGAATCTCAGAAAAATATTTTAAAGATATTAAAAAAAAGAAATGTACGATTAATTCGTAAATCGCATCATTTTTTAAAATTTTTCGTTGAAAACATATACATAGATATCTTTCAACGTATGATTAATATGCCGAGGATTAATGGGCAACTTTTTATTGATTCAATAAAAAAAAATTTGACTAAATCCATTTCCAATAATGAAGCAAATCAAGAAAGAATTGATAAAACAAATCAAAGTCTAATTCACTTTATTTCAACTATCAAAAAGTCACTTTCCAATATTAGTAATAAAAACGGAAAGATCTTTTGGGACTTATCATACTTGTCGCAAGCATATTTATTTTACAAATTATCACAAACACAAGTTATTAACTTATCTAAGTTAAGACCTGTCTTTCAATATCACGGAACATCTCGTTTTCTTAAGAATGAAATACAGGATTATTTTGTTGAAGTTGTTCGAGCACACGAAATATTACATTCCGACTTAAAACAAAAGAATCTTCAAAATTCTGGAATGATAAATCAATGGAAAAACTGGTTAAGAGGTCATTATCACTACGATTTAGATCCGATTAGATGGGCAAAATTACTCCCCCAAAAATGGCGAAATAGAGTCAAGCAAGATCGTAAAAATAAAGATTTTAACCAATGTTATTCATATGAAAAAAACCGATTAATTGATTACAAAAAACAAAATTCTTTTGAAACACACTACTCATTACCGAATAAAAAAGATAATATAAAAAAAAAATATATATATGATCTTTTATCATATAAATCTATTAATTATGAAGATAATAAAGATTCATATATTTCTGAATTACCAGTACAAGTAAAAAATAATCAAGAAAGTTCTTATAAGTACAACACAGATAAATGGAAATTTTTTGATATACTGACTGGGATCCCGATCAATAATTATCTAGTCGAAGATGATATTATAGATCTGGAAAAAAATCCGGATAGAAAATATTTTGATTGGAGAATGCTGCATTTTTGTCTTAAAAATAAGGCCGATATTCAAGCCTGGATCAATATTGAGGCTGACACGAACAGTAATAAAACTACTAAAACGGGGGTTAATAATTTTCAACTAATTGAAAAAATCGATAAGAAAGATTTTTTTTATCTCACAATTAATCAAGATCAAGAAAGCAACCCATCCAACAATAAAAAACAAATCTTTTTTGATTGGATGAGAATGAATGAAGAAATACTAAGTCGTTCCATATCGAATCTCGAACTTTGGTTCTTTCCAGAATTTTTGATACTTTATAATGCATATAAGATTAATCCGTGGATCATACCAATAAAATCACTTCTTTTAAATTGGAATGGAAATGAAATTTTTAGTAAAAATCAAAAACTCATTGGAAAGAAAAAAGGATCTCTTTTTATATCAGCGAAGGAAAAAACTCTTGAATTAGAAAATGGAAATAAAGGAGAAAAGGAATCCGTGGCCGAAGAGGATCTTGACTCAGTTCTCTCAAACCACAAAAAATATCTTCAAGACGATTCTGCGGGAGCAGATGTGAAAAAACGTATAAATAAAAAGCAATACAAGAAAAACACGGAAGCGGAGCTTGATTTCTTCCTAAAAAGATATTTGCGTTTTCAATTGAGATGGGATGATTCCTTAAATAAAAGAATGATCAATAACATCAAAGTATATTGTCTCCTGCTTAGACTGATAAATCCCAGAGAAATTGCTATATCCTCTATTCAAAGGAGAGAAATGAGTCTGGATATTCTGATAGTTCAGAAGGATTTCACTTTTACAGAATTAATGAAAAGGGGAATATTGATTATCGAACCGGTTCGTCTGTCTGTCAAAAATGATGGACAATTTATTATGTCTCAAACCATAGGTATTTCATTAGTTCATAAGAATAAGTACCAAATTAATCAAAGATATCAAGAAAAAGACTATCCTTATAAGAAGAGTTTTGCTGAATCCATTGCAATACATCAAAAAACGAATGAAAATAGAACCAGCAATCATTATGATTTGCTTGTTCCGGAAAATATCTTATCCCCTAGAGGTCGTAGAGAGTTTAGAATTCTAATTTGTTTCAATTCTGGGACTAGAAATGATATCCATAGAAATACAGCATTTTACAATGGAAATAAGATGAAAACTGATAATCAAGTTTTAGATAAAAGAAGCAAACCTCTTGATAGATATCAAAATAAATTAAAGTTCTTTCTTTGGCCCAATTATCGATTAGAAGATTTAGCTTGTATGAATCGTTATTGGTTTGATACCAATAATAGCAGTCGTTTTAGTATGCTAAGGATCCATATGTATCCACAATTGAAAATTCGTTAATGCTACATTTTTCCTATATTGCCCGTACCTTATATGGTAGATGAAGACAAAGAAATACACATATGGCACTGTCTTAGATTCTGATAGATGAGATTAATTCAATGACGTGTATCTATTAGATTTATAAATGAATCAATAAAACATTCTTATTTAATTTTTAATTTCAATTTTCAGTCTAAATATTTTTTGTGCATGCAGAAATCTACCAGCCTTTTGTATACCTATCTGAATACAATTTTCAAAAATTGGATTGCTAACTTTTATTAAAAAAAAAGAATAGAAATTCTTAATCAAAAAAAGATTATTGTGTATATCAAATTAAAATGAGTAACATTATTATTACTGATCAATAATAATTTATAAAAAAAGGAGGCTAAGGAGATTTCCTTTTATGGTAAAAAATTCATTCAGCTCAGTTATTTCGCAAGAAGAAAAAAAAGAAAATGGAGGATCTGTTGAATTTCAAGTAGTCAGTTTCACCAATAAGATACGAAGACTTACTTCACATTTGGAATTGCACAAAAAAGACTATTTATCTCAAAGAGGTCTACGTAAAATTCTCGGAAAACGCCAACGATTACTTTCTTATTTATCAAAGAAAAATAAAATGCGTTATAAAGAATTAATTAATCAATTGGATATTCGGGAGTCAAAAACTCAGTAATTTTAAAAGTCATTTTGAATTATTTGATTTATTAGATCTTGAATTTTTATGAACTTATTTTCATTTTCAGCAATTCATGGAAAGATTAATCGAGGAAAAACTTATGAATGGACCAGCTACAAGAAAAGACCTCATGATAGTGAATATGGGACCTCACCACCCATCAATGCACGGTGTTCTTCGACTCATCCTTACTTTGGATGGTGAAGATGTTATTGACTGTGAACCAATATTGGGTTATTTACACAGAGGGATGGAAAAAATTGCAGAAAACCGAACAATTATACAATATCTACCTTATGTAACACGTTGGGATTATTTAGCTACTATGTTTACAGAAGCAATAACCGTAAATGGTCCAGAACAGTTGGGAAATATTCAAGTACCTAAAAGAGCCAGCTATATCAGAGTAATTATGTTGGAGTTGAGTCGTATAGCTTCTCATCTGTTATGGCTTGGCCCTTTTATGGCGGATATTGGGGCACAGACTCCTTTCTTCTATATTTTCAGAGAAAGAGAATTAGTATATGATTTATTCGAAGCAGCCACCGGTATGAGAATGATGCATAATTTTTTTCGTATCGGGGGAGTCGCGGCTGATCTACCTCATGGATGGATAGATAAATGTTTGGATTTCTGCGATTATTTTTTGACAGCGGTTGCTGAATATCAAAAACTTATTACACAAAATCCTATTTTTTTAGAACGAGTTGAGGGAGTAGGCATTATTTCTGGAGAAGAGGTCATAAATTGGGGGTTATCAGGACCAATGCTGCGAGCTTCCGGAATACCATGGGATCTTCGTAAAGTTGATCATTATGAGTGTTATGACGAATTTGATTGGGAAGTTCAGTGGCAAAAAGAAGGAGATTCATTAGCTCGTTATTTAGTCAGACTTGCTGAGATGACGGAATCCGTAAAAATTATTCAACAAGCTTTGGAAGGAATTCCAGGGGGACCTTATGAAAATTTAGAAATACGATCTTTTGATCGAGGAAGGTCTCCGGAATGGAATGACTTTGACTATCGGTTCATTAGTAAAAAACCTTCGCCAACTTTTGAATTGGCGAAACAAGAACTTTATGTCAGAGTCGAAGCCCCCAAAGGAGAATTGGGCATTTTTTTGATAGGGGATCAGGGTGGTTTTCCTTGGAGATGGAAAATTCGCCCGCCGGGTTTTATCAATTTGCAAATTCTTCCTCAGTTAGTTAAAAGAATGAAATTGGCTGATATTATGACAATACTAGGTAGCATAGATATCATTATGGGAGAAGTTGATCGTTAAAATGATAATTGATACATCACAAGTCCAAGATATCAATTCTTTTTCGAGATTGGAATTCTTAAAAGAAGTCTATGGAATTCTATGGGTACTTGTCCCTATTTTGACTACTGTATTGGGAATCACAATAGGCGTACTAGTAATTGTATGGTTAGAAAGAGAAATATCTGCAGGGATACAACAACGGATTGGACCTGAATATGCTGGTCCTTTGGGAGTTCTTCAAGCTTTAGCAGATGGTACAAAACTACTTTTTAAAGAAAATCTGTTTCCATCTAGAGGTGATACTCGTTTATTCAGTATCGGACCATCCATAGCAGTCATATCAATTTTACTAAGCTATTCAGTAATTCCTTTTGGTTATCGCCTTGTTTTAGCTGATCTCCATATCGGTGTTTTTTTATGGATTGCCATTTCAAGTGTTGCTCCCATCGGACTTCTTATGTCAGGATATGGATCCAATAATAAATATTCCTTTTTAGGTGGTCTACGAGCTGCTGCTCAATCAATTAGTTATGAAATACCATTAACTCTATGTGTATTATCAATATCTCTACGTGTGATTCGTTGAGACATAAACTTCTCCCACTTTTTTTTCGAGAAAAGGGGTGAAATGAATTGAATAGATATCTTCATTTTTATATTAATTATTTGGATTAATGAACTAAATCAGATAGTTATATGAGTGAAAGAAAACGGCTTATATAAATAAAAATTAGCAGTCAAAATATTGAGTCTCATTTTCTAGGTATAAGAGTTAAGCAGAAATAAATATAGGCGCAAGAGAGCCTTTATCCCAAGATTGGGTCACTAGTTATCCTGTCTTGAAGCGGACTCAAAAGATCAACCGGATTGAGTTTTCACTATTATTTGTATGTATTACCATAACACAGCCGATTGAGCAAAAATGAGTGGATGGTTAGAAACACCAAGATATACAAAGGATTTGTAATGGAGATTTTCAAAATTATCCAAAAGAGAGAGAGAAGGACATTTTTGCAAAATGCATAATATAAAAAAAAAGAATACGAATTGGGGCTTTAAGTTTGTAGAAATGATCAGGCAGTACTCCCCACGATTCCGATCCAGAGTATACGCCTATCCACCCATTAAATAAATGACTATCGGAAACGAAATAATCCCTTATTTAGTAAGTCCCCTTTTTCTCAGAAAGAAGAATAGGAACGAAAAAAAATGGAAAGAATCCAATTACAACAAAAAAAGAGAGAGATCTTTTTTATTGTTTCTTATCTCCATTCCTATATGAATTGCTTTCCTATCTCCCTATTCATAGAGATAGAATTCATGTCCGAATTCATGAACTAATGGAATAGCCAATTTTTTTTTTTCGTAATTGAAAACGATGGGTTATTGATATTTATAATAAATAGTATTTTAGTAAAGAATTAAGTTATTACTCAACAAAGAAATTTTTTTTTTAACGGATGAGATCAATTCAGAAGTAACCTTTTTCTTTATTATTAGAACAGACAGAATTCTATTGGGTTAATTTGGGGACACACGATCGATTTTTATCCTATAGTATTCTACAAAAAAGACATATCAAGATAAATAATCCCGATGCTCCTTAGATTTATTTAAAGCCCTCAAGGAGCCGTATGAGGTGAAAATCTCATGTACGGTTCTGTAATAGCGATGAGAACAGTGATGTTATTACCGACTATAATTATCTAACAGTTCGAGTACCGTTGATATAGTTGAGGCTCAATCAAAATATGGTTTTTGGGGGTGGAATTTGTGGCGTCAACCTATAGGGTTTGTTATTTTTCTAATTTCTTCCTTAGCAGAATGCGAGAGATTACCTTTTGATTTACCAGAAGCAGAAGAAGAATTAGTAGCGGGTTATCAAACCGAGTATTCGGGTATCAAATTTGGTTTATTTTATGTTGCTTCCTATCTAAATCTATTAGTTTCTTCGTTATTTGTAACTGTTCTTTACTTGGGTGGTTGGGATATCTCTATTCCATACATATTCGGTTATGAACTTTTTGAAATAAATAAAGCGTATGAAGTCTTTGGAATGATAATTAGTACCTTTATTACATTAGCGAAAACTTATTTCTTCTTGTTCATTTCTATAGCAACAAGATGGACTTTACCCCGACTAAGAATAGATCAACTATTAAATCTCGGATGGAAATTTCTTTTACCTATATCTCTCGGTAATCTATTATTAACAACTTCTTTTCAACTCTTTTCACTGTAAAGGAATACCATATTCTATATTCACGACTTGCTCAAACAAGAGAAAGAAACAAACATCAAATTCTTTAGAGATATTACAATATGTTCCCTATGGTAACTGGGTTCATGAATTATGGTCAACAAACAGTACGAGCTGCAAGGTACATTGGTCAGGGTTTCATGATTACTTTATCCCATGCAAATCGTTTGCCTGTAACTATTCAATATCCTTACGAAAAATTAATCGCATCGGAGCGTTTCCGCGGTCGAATCCATTTTGAATTTGATAAATGCATTGCTTGTGAAGTATGTGTTCGTGTATGTCCTATAGATCTCCCCGTTGTTGATTGGAAATTGGAAACGGATATTCGAAAGAAACGATTGCTTAATTACAGTATTGATTTTGGGATCTGTATATTTTGTGGTAACTGCGTTGAATATTGTCCAACAAATTGTTTATCAATGACTGAAGAATATGAACTTTCTACTTATGATCGTCACGAATTGAATTATAATCAAATTTCTTTGGGTCGTTTACCAATCTCAGTAGTTGATGATTATACAATTAGAACAATTTTGAATTCCCCTCAAATTGAAGTCGAAAATAAGTAAATCCGTTGATTAAAGAGTAATTGGAAATTACTAAGGTTCCGTTTTGATCTAAAGAAATGAGGTTTCTTTCGTTTTGTTTGTTTGGTCACTACCTACAAATCCAAACTATTGATTCATGAGAATTGCAGCTTAATTTAGATTGAAACTATATATTTCGAAATATATAGTTTCAATCTACTCTACTCTTTCAGATCAAGACTAAGATTAATACAATAACTGTACCTACATTAATTCACACCCCTTAAGATTTAATTAGGAATTGATTAAAAATTTGTTTTCCTGGTCAGATCGATCAATAAGGTCATGAAAAACATTTAGATTTATTTATCTCTTTTTTTACTACATATAATGGATTTGCCTGGACCGATACATGATTTTCTTGTAGTCTTGTTGGGATCAGGTCTTATATTAGGAAGTATGGGAGTACTATTATTTAACAACTCCATTTATTCTGCTTTTTCGTTGGGACTGGTTCTTGTTTCTATATCCTTATTCTATATTCTAGCAAACGCCCAGTTTGTAGCTGCTGCGCAACTACTTATTTACGTGGGAGCTATAAATGTTTTAATCATATTTGCTGTGATGTTCATGAAGGGTTCAGAATATTCCAAAGATTTTAATCTTTGGACCGTTGGGAATGGAGTGACTTTTCTGGTTTGTACAAGTATTTTTGTTTCACTAATGACTACTATTGTAGATACGTCATGGTATGGGATTATTTGGACTACAAGATCAAACCAGATTCTAGAGCAAGATTTAATAAGTAATAGTCAACAAATTGGAATTTATTTATCAACATATTTTTTTCTTCCATTTGAACTCATTTCGATCATTCTTTTAGCTGCTTTGATCGGTGCAATTGCCGTGGCTCGTCAGTAATAAATCTTTAGTTAGAAATAGCATAAATTAAACTTTGTTCTATGTTATCACACACATTCCCCTTCAATTCTATTTGAAGATTTTTTCTGTCTAAAATAAAAATTCTTTTATTCGATCGATTACCAATATATTCCCGTGTTCTGTACTTTTTTTTTGTCAATTGAATTGAATCTATTAAATTTTTGTTCATATTGAAATGAATCGGAATTGATAAGGAGTTGGTCACTCATGCTCGAACATGTACTTATTATAAGTGCCTATTTATTTTCTATCGGTATCTATGGATTGATCACGAGCCGAAATATGGTTAGGGCCCTTATGTGTCTTGAGCTTATACTGAATGCAGTTAATATGAATTTCGTAACATTTTCTGATTTTTTTGATAGTCGCCAATTAAAAGGGAATATTTTCTCAATTTTTGTTATAGCTATTGCAGCCGCTGAAGCAGCTATTGGCCCAGCTATTGTTTCGTCAATTTATCGTAACAGAAAATCAACTCGTATCAATCAATCGAATTTGTTGAATAAGTAGTATTTATTTATCAGATAAATTCTGATATTCATCAAGTAAAATTATCTGTATGATATGTAATCCATGATCATGTTTGCGAAAACGTAAAAAATCAAAGTATCTTGGCCCTATCGCATGAGTTAATCTGAAAGTAGATTGATTATAAAAATTCTGATAAATTATTGACTCATCTGGTATCTAAATATATAATTCATTTACAAATTTACTCGATCGAAAATTTATAGTCTTAAAAAAAAATTATAGATCCAATGTCACATTCAGTAAAGATTTATGATACATGTATAGGGTGTACTCAATGTGTCCGAGCTTGCCCCACAGATGTATTAGAAATGATACCTTGGGGCGGATGTAAAGCTAAGCAAATAGCTTCGGCTCCAAGAACAGAAGACTGTGTTGGTTGTAAGAGATGTGAATCTGCTTGTCCGACGGATTTCTTGAGTGTTCGCGTTTATTTATGGCATGAAACAACTCGAAGCATGGGTCTAGCTTATTGATACGTTCTCTAAAAGCCCCCTTGAATACATTTGATTTCTTTTTTACCGACAAAAACTCGTGCTCGAAAATAAATATACATATATATATTTTTTTATTTCATTTTCGAACATGGGTTTTTTTAGTCCAAGTGTATCTTGTTTTTACTACGAATTATTTTCCTTGGTTAACAACAGTTGTAGTTTTTCCAATATTTGCGGGTTTATTACTTTTCTTTTTCCCTCATAGAGGAAATAAAGTAATGAGATGGTATACTATATGTATCTGTGTACTCGAGCTGCTTCTAACAACCTATGCATTTTGTTATCATTTCGAATTAGACGATCCATTAATCCAACTGATGGAGGATTATAAATGGATCCCTTTTTTGGATTTTGACTGGAGATTGGGAATCGATGGACTTTCCATAGGACCCATTTTACTGACGGGGTTTATCACCACTTTAGCTACTTTAGCGGCTTGGCCAGTTACTCGAGATTCCCGATTATTCCATTTTCTAATGTTAGCAATGTATAGCGGTCAAATAGGATCATTTTCTGCTCGCGACCTCTTACTATTTTTTATCATGTGGGAGTTAGAATTAATTCCCGTTTATCTACTTCTATCGATGTGGGGCGGAAAGAAACGGTTGTATTCAGCTACAAAGTTTATTTTGTACACTGCGGGAGGTTCCATTTTTTTGTTAATGGGAGTTCTGGGTATCGGTTTATATGGTTCTAATGAACCAACTTTAAATTTTGAAACATCGGCTAATCAATCGTATCCTATAGCACTGGAAATACTATTCTATATCGGATTTCTTATTGCTTTTGCTGTCAAATCACCGATTATACCCTTACATACATGGTTACCAGATACCCACGGAGAGGCACATTACAGTACTTGTATGCTTCTCGCTGGAATATTATTAAAAATGGGAGCATATGGATTGGTTCGGATCAATATGGAATTATTACCCCACGCCCATTCTATCTTTTCACCCTGGTTGATCATAGTAGGCATAATTCAAATAATCTATGCAGCTTCAACATCTTCGGGTCAACGCAATTTAAAAAAAAGAATAGCTTATTCCTCCGTCTCTCATATGGGTTTCATAATTATAGGAATTGGTTCTATAAGCGATACGGGACTGAATGGAGCTATTTTACAAATAATCTCTCATGGATTTATTGGCGCTGCGCTTTTTTTCTTGGCGGGAACAAGTTATGATAGAATACGTCTGGTTTATCTCGATGAAATGGGAGGACTGGCTATCCCAATTCCAAAAATCTTTACGACTTTCAGTATCTTATCGATGGCTTCCCTTGCATTGCCCGGTATGAGCGGTTTTGTTGCAGAATTAATAGTCTTTTTTGGAATAATTACCAGCCAAAAATATCTTTTAATGACAAAAATACTAATTACTTTGGTAATGGCAATTGGAATGATATTAACTCCCATTTATTTATTATCTATGTTACGCCAGATGTTCTATGGATACAAGCTTTTTAATGCTCAAAATTCTTATTTTTTTGATTCGGGACCACGAGAGTTGTTTGTTGCGATCTCTATCCTTATACCTGTCATAAGTATTGGTATTTATCCAGATTTTGTTTTCTCACTATCAGTTGACAAGGTCGAAGCTATTTTATCTAATTATTTTGCTAGATAGTTTTCATAAAAAAAATGAAACAGCAATACTATAATAATTATTTTTTAAATCGTTCGTTTCACAATAAAAAAAGAAGTCTTTTTTCTTAAGTTAAATAAAAAAATGAATTGGACTTCCTCATACATTTGGCTTTTGTGAGAACCATTTGAATCAAGTAATGTAGTGATTCAAAGGGTTCTCGATGTCTTACACACAGTTTTCTTATATATACTCTCCCATGTTTGTGTTCGTCAGGCCCTTTCTTGAATTCATTCAATTAGATGTTAATGTAAATGAACCATAACTATGTAGCCCTATCCCTAATAGATTGACCCCAAAATAGCATATCCAAATTATAAGAAAACCCATAGAGGCCACAATTGCAGAATTTACACCTTCAAAATTTTTATTTGTTCGCGTATGTAAATAAATTGCGAATATGGTCCAAGTAATAAATGCCCAAGTTTCCTTTGGGTCCCAATTCCAATACGATCCCCATGTCTCATTAGCCCATACTGCCCCTGAAAGAATACCTATGCTTAAAAAGATAAACCCTAGACTAATAATACGATAACTCCAATGATCTAATTGTTGAATCAGTTGAGACTTATAATAATTCTTCGAAGAAAAAAAGGAAGTGTTTCTTAGAAAATTGTTCCCTTCGTTCATGTATTGGATCTCATCAAAGGAAAATAACGCATTTAAGAAATTATTGTTTTTACCAAAAATTCTTATAGCTTTTTGAAATGTAATCACTATAAGAGCTACTGAAAATAATGATCCACATAAAAGAGCTGCATAACCCAATACCATCATACTTACGTGCATCATTAACCAATGAGATTGGAGAGCGGGAACTAATAGGGGGGATTGATGCATTTCAGTTAAAAAACCTGAAGTAGCAAAACCTTGGGTAAAAATAGTACTTGGCGCGGTTATTGCGCTTACACTTAAATGGTTTTTATATTTTTTAAAATACGTAAATAGATAAATAATGGAGAAACCCCATGAAAGAAATAGTAATGATTCATATAAATCACTTAAAGGTAAATGCCTCAAATAAATCCAACGAGTAACTAATAATCCTGTTATACAGAAAAAAGTAGCTATCATGCCCTTTTCTGACGAAACATAGAGTCCTACGGTTTCCTCGATTAATAAGGTTATTAACTGAATTGTAATGACAATTGAAATGACCGAAAAAGATATATGAGTTAATATATGCTCTAAAGTTGAAAATATCATAAAAAAAAAAATTTTAAAGGTCCCTCACTTCAATTATTTGAATTAATATCTGGGACTTGAATTAATTATATTATAGAACTTTTTTTATAATAAAAAATGGCATGCCGCCACTCGGACTCGAACCGAGATGCTCTAGCACTGCTTCCTAAGAGCAGCGTGTCTACCGATTTCACCATAGCGGCTTTCTCGAAATCATAATAACCGATTATTATTGAATCGTCGAGATTGAAAAAAATAGAATCAATTTTCAATTCAATGTAATATTTTTGACAAAATATTTATCGTGGATAAAAAACGCTTTATCTTTCAATTTTGAAATTTCATTAAAGGAAAAAAAAATAGGGGATTTGAGCGTTTCCAATAAAAATCTTATCAGATTTCATTTATTTCAATAATAATTTAAGGTGTAAATTTTCTTTATTGAACAATAGTTTTATTTTATAGGATTTTGCAAACCAATTTCATTATGTATTCGGCGGGATATATTCTATCATAGTAATAATGATTTCGAGAAAAGAAATTAAGGGTTCATAGAATTAAACAAGAAGGTTTTAACTTAATTAACTAATGTCATCGTTTCAATGTCTCATTAAATTTTTAATAAAGAGTTTCAGTTTACTATTTGATCTTCTATATTTATATATTATATATATAATATATAAAATATCTAATAAAATCAAAAATAAACAAAAACTTTTTGGTTTATTGGGGCGATGGGGATTCGTATTTTCCCCATCCCGAAAATCATAAAACAAAGATATGAAAAAGAAAGGTCAACCCGTGTATTTATTTTTATTCTTTGAACAAAAAAGGTACTATTTTCTATTTTTTAATTGAGTAAACAAAAGATTTCTTATTTTTTTTACATACCCTAAAAAAAGGAATTTCATATTCATCCGCTCAAAACATTAGGAAATTCCACTAATTGCTTTGATAAAAAAAAAATTATTATTTATTTAAATTAAAATTATAAAATAAATTAAAATTATAAAAGAACTTCTACTAGGCTGTTTTTTGAGTCAAACCGATTCAGATTATTCCAATCTTTAATTATTTATTTGATTTGTCCCCCAAAAAACTTTGTGAATTCCCCGTTGAAAGAGATTTTGCTAGCGAAAAAGCTTTCAACGCTGCCCGACGCCCTTTGCTTTTCCAAATATTTTTCCGAATCCGTTTTTTTGATAGAGAAGTGCGCTTTTTTGGAACTGCCATTAAAAAATTATAATTGATTATTCATTGCTATAGTTGGATGTGAAAGACATCTATTGTTCAAAACGAATTGTTCTTTACTATTTATTATCCATTTATTCTTGAAATTATAGTATACTCCTAATATAGCTATCGAAAATGAAAAATTATTAGATTAGAAACAAAGAAAAAACAATATATATATATATCATGTTATTTTGTCAAAAAAAAAAAATTGTTTAATGATTCGGAATAAACAAATTTAATACAAAGAAGTCTTATTTTACTGGATCAACTTGTAGACTGTCTTTTATGATTGATACCAAAAAAAAATAGTGTTTTTCGTCTAATTTTTCTTTCTTGCTCTAGAGCGGGAAATTTTTGTAATGCATACTAAATAATAATAATAAAGAAAATTTGCAGTTTCTATATTGTCAAAAATTTTTACTTAAAAGAAATGGGTGTGTTCATTAATAGTTTCATTGGATCATCTGATTTGAACAATTGTAACTTCGTGACTTGAAATATTTGAAGTATTTGGCAAAAAATGAAGAATAGAAAAAAAATTCTATTTAAGTTTTGGATATTTAAATTTTTTATTAACTGATCCTTTTGAAAAGAGATAAGAGCTGGTGAATCAGAAAAATTAATTAGGAATTAAATATACTTTTTTTATGGAATATACGTATCAATATTCATGGATCATACCGTTCATCTCACTTCCAATTCCTATCTTAATAGGAGTGGGACTTCTACTTTTTCCTACGGCAACCAAAAACCTTCGACGTATGTGGTCTTTTCCGAGTATTTTATTGTTAAGTATAGTTATGCTTTTTTCAGTTTATCTGTCTATCGATCAAATAAATAGTAGTTATATCTATCAATATGTATGGTCTTGGACTATCAATAATGAT